AGGAGAATATTGAAAATAGAATATGTTTCCTCATCTTTACAAAAAAAAAGGAGTAATTAGCTGTGACACGTTCACTAAAAAAAAATCCTTTTGTAGCTAATCATTTATTGATAAAAATTGCGAAGCTCAACACGAGGGCAGAAAAAGATACAATCGTAACTTGGTCCCGGGCATCTACCATTATACCCACAATGATCGGCCATACAATTGCTATTCATAATGGAAAGGAACATTTGCCTATTTATATAACAGATCGTATGGTAGGTCACAAATTGGGAGAATTTGCACCTACTCTGAATTTCCGGGGGCATGCGAGAAACGATAATAAATCTCGTCGTTAATATATTAATTAATAAAGTGGATATGGGTGCTCATCGTTTATTGGTGGGAGGTGAACCTTATGATAAAGAGTGACCCAGATGTAGAAGTATACGCTTTAGGTCAACATATACGTATGTCTGCTCATAAAGCGCGAAGAGTAATTGATCAGATTCGTGGGCGTCCCTACGAGGAAACACTTATGATACTAGAACTCATGCCTTATCGAGCGTGTTATCCCATTTTAAAATTAGTTTATTCTGCAGCAGCAAATGCTAGTCACAATATGGGATTCAACGAAACGGCTTTAATCATTAGTCAAGCCGAAGTTAATGAAGGTACTAGCATGAAAAAGTTAAAACCCCGAGCCCGAGGACGTAGTTATCCGATAAAAAGACCCACCTGTCATATAACTATTGTATTGAAAGATACATCTAAAGAGAAAAACTATTTCATATGGTTAAGAAAATATGGATGGGTATATAAAGATAAGTATAAAGATGTCAGAGAGAGGTATCTATATATGATGGATCATATGCTATATCGTAACAGAATGACGTGGGCTAATAGAGAAATGATATGGCCTTATAGAGATAGCGAGGTGCTATGGGACAAAAAATAAATCCACTCGGTTTCCGACTTGGTACAACCCAAAGTCATCATTCTGTTTGGTTTGCACAACCAAAAAGTTATTCCGAGGGTCTCCAGGAAGATCAAAAAATACAGGATTGTATCAAGAATTATGTACAAAAAAATAGGAAAATATCCTCGGGTGCCGAGGGAATTGCACGCATAAAGATTAAAAAAAGAATCGATCTGATCCAGGTCATAATATATATGGGATTCCCAAAATTGTTCATAGAGGGCAGCCCGCGAGGAATTGAAGAATTACAGAGCAATGCACAAAAAGAATTTCATTCTGTGAACCAAAAACTTAACATTGCTATCACAAGAGTTGAAAAACCGTATGGACAACCTAATATTCTTGCAGAATTTATAGCCGAACAATTAAAGAATAGAGTTTCGTTTCGAAAGGCAATGAAAAAAGCTATTGAATTAACTGAAAAAGCAGATACAAAGGGAATTCAAGTACAAATTGCAGGGCGTATCGACGGAAAGGAAATAGCACGTGTCGAATGGATCAGAGAAGGTAGGGTTCCCCTACAAACCATTCGAGCCAAAATTGATTATTGTTCCTATACAGTTCGAACTATCTATGGGGCATTAGGAATCAAAATTTGGATATTTGCAGACGAGGAATAATGGGCCTTTCGTTGTCTTTCTGTTCCATCCATCCGGCAATTGAATAAAAAATCACAAACTCGTTCATTTTTTTCCGTTCAATCAAAAAAATGAGAATTTTTTCGAATTCTTAATTCTATAGGGTTGAATAACAATTCGATTGACTCCATCTCCATATAATTGCTATGCTTAGTGTGTGACTCGTTGGTTTTTTATTTAGAGTTAGGTTAGGATTAAAAAACAAAGGGCCATCCCCTAGTATGAACTAATAACTATATAACTAATAACCAGCTCATTGCTTCGTATTATCTGGATCCAAGGAACCAGTCGCTATATGATGTATTGATCATATTGTTGTAGCAACTGAAGCATTTTTTTTTACATAAAAGAAAAATCAATCTATAAGGTTGTGAAGCAAAAACAAAGGGATATGGATAAATGGAGGGGTGAGAGAAAGAAAGAAAAAGAATAGCAATGATATATGATTCCAATATGTATGGTCTATGAACTATCTTATAAAAGGCAATGTAATAAAGCATTAATGTATTCGTCCATAATTAATAATTAGATTCGATGAATATGAATACAATTTATACGAAAAATAAAAAAGAATAAAGAGCGCCGAGTCAATAAAGACTGAGAAGATTGATTCAGGAACAAATTTTATTAGGAGCTCCATTGCAGAGTTCGGGCCTAGTCATTAATCGAGAAGCGATGGGAACGACAGAACCTGTGACTGAGGAAGATTCCCTTGAAAACGAATCCTAATGATTCATTGGGTGGGATGGCGGAACGAGCCAAGAACCAATTCATTTATTCTGATAGGTCATGGAACGCCCCTACGAATGAAAGGGATGTTGAAAGAGCAAATATTCGCCCGCGAAAGCCTTACTGGATTGCTAAGTTTTGGGCAATTCAATAAAAATAAATAAAATAAAGGTAAAAATAAATGAAGATTCATTAATTATAAAATGGAATTTATCATTTTATTTTATTCCTACGTGTACGTGACAGATTATATCTCAAAAAATTCCATGATTCATTATTCATTCAATTCAAAATATATACAATATTATTTAATCGTTTCATTCGCGAGGAGCTGGATGAGAAGAAACTCTCATGTCCAGTTCTGCAGTAGAGATGGCATTGAGAAACAACCATCAACTATAACCCCAAAAGAACCAGATTTCGTAAACAACATAGAGGAAGAATGAAGGGAATATCTTATCGAGGCAATCGAATTTGTTTCGGCGGATACGCCCTTCAGGCACTTGAACCCGCTTGGATCACATCTAGACAAATAGAAGCGGGGCGACGAGCCATGGCACGATATGCGCGTCGTGGTGGAAAAATATGGGTACGTATATTTCCAGACAAACCTGTTACAGTAAGGCCTACCGAAACACGTATGGGTTCGGGGAAAGGATCTCCCGAATATTGGGTATCCGTCGTTAAACCGGGTCGAATACTTTATGAAATGGGTGGAGTATCAGAAATTGTAGCCAGAGAAGCTATTTCTATAGCTGCGTCCAAAATGCCTATACGAACTCAATTCGTTATTGCGGGATAGGGATATGGAACGAAAGGAAAGGGGCCTTGTGATGAAAAAACCGCAGTTTTTTTATTTCTGGACAAACAATCTTTCTTCTTTTTTTCTTCGCCCTTTAGTTAGTTAGCATTGAAAGAAAAAAGAGAAAAATAATAAGAATGATATGATTCAACCTCAGACCTATTTAAATGTAGCGGACAACAGCGGGGCTAGAGAATTAATGTGTATTCGAATCATAGGAGCTAGTAATCGCCGATATGCTCATATTGGTGACGTTATTGTTGCTGTAATCAAAGAAGCAGTTCCCAATATGCCTCTACAAAGATCAGAAGTGATCAGAGCTGTAATTGTACGTACATGTAAAGAACTCAAACGTGACAATGGTATGATAATACAATATGATGACAATGCAGCAGTTGTCATTGATCAAGAAGGAAATCCAAAAGGAACTCGAGTTTTTGGTGCGATCGCTCGGGAATTGAGACAGTTGAATTTTACTAAAATAGTCTCATTAGCTCCTGAGGTATTATAAATAGATTCTAAATAAATACTAATAGATGAAAACATAATAAAACATAAAAAAAGGGAGGTTCATAGTAAGATATCTGAACTGAATTAGATTCCATTAATTAGTAGAATGCATTAGTAGATTGTTTCTCACGCATATACCTTTAATAATTCATGAAAAAAAAAGAGTAGAGCATGCTGATTATATAAAAACCCGGAGGCACCAATAATTATAGTTCATCATGGGTAGGGACACTATTGCCGAAATAATAACTTCTATACGAAATGCTGACATGGATAAAAAAGGAACGGTTCGAATAGCATCTACAAATATCACTGAAAACATTGTTAAAATACTTCTACGCGAAGGCTTTATCGAAAATGTGAGAAAACATCGAGTAAGCAAGAAATATTTCTTGGTTTCAACTCTGCGACATAGAAGGAATAGAAAAGGGCCATATAGAACTGTTTTAAAACGTATCAGCCGACCCGGCCTACGAATCTATTCCAACCATCAACGAATTCCTAGGATTTTAGGAGGAATGGGTATTGTAATTCTTTCGACTTCTCGAGGTATAATGACAGACCGAGAGGCTCGACTAGAAGGAATCGGGGGAGAAATTTTGTTATATATATGGTGATCTTTATGATCTACGAATTGCATCCGTAGGAAAACTTCCTATTTTTTTTTTGAAAAAAGAGGAAGGGTTGTCTAATATCACTCCTACTCCATGAGTTGATAATTAAAGGGGTTACCTGGAATGAAAGAACAAAAATGGATTCATGAAGGTTTAATTACTGAATCACTTTCCAATGGTATGTTTCGGGTTCGTAGTGACTTTTCAACATTCTTCTCGTTCGGATACAATCGGAGGTTAAAAATTTCAAGAGACTTATTTTCTTTTCTTCGAAGGAGTAGATTCAAAATGAAAATAAAATTAAGGAGAAACAA